AGCTTCCACGGAAAAATGCTAATTATTGTAGGAATGGCTTTATCCCAGACAAATTGAGTCCAAGCTTGAACGCCTGTTCGATTTCTTATCGATTCCCAACCAGCTTTGAGACAAAATGACCCACTACTATTCTATTGTTTTTCCATATCACCCTGTCCTCCTGATGAGATGTGAATATGCCACTATTCCTGATATCATAAACCACTGCGTGAGGCAAAAATGCTTCGATATCATTGAAAAAGCAGTTGCCATTGGCATCAAGCACATCTATTATTTTGGGGAAATAACTAGGAAAGGAGTTGGCCTGGTCAATAAGAGGGAGGCACTTTCAATGAGAGGAATATCAGAGAGCCAGGGGTGGAACCAGAAATCAGTGCTAGCTCCATTTCCAATCAACCATTTTGAGCCCTTAAGTGTTGGTGGGGTTGCCTGATAATAGAACTGATTTAACTCCAAGTGCGTGAACAACCAGGTTTGGAAGCAGCAAACCATAGGGGCTTTCAGATACTTTATTTTGAAAAATGCAGTCCAAAGTCTGACTCCCTCTTATTGACCAGGCCAACTTCATACGAAAACCCTTAGAAAGATCTTGAAAATGCCTTGTAGTAGGGAGACCCAAAGCCCCTTCCTGAATAGGTAGGCACATAGTATCAAAAGAGATCCAGTGAAGTTTTCTTTTGTCTTAATCACCACCCCACCAAAAGTTAGCTAACATTTTTTCCAACTGGTCAAGAACTCCCTTTGGAGCTGGAATCCCTGCAAGAAGGTGTATAGGCATCGAGGAGAGAACATGTTTAAGCAAAATAAGCCGCCCTCCACTGGATAACAATGCTTTCATCTTCTACCACTTTTTTTGATACTCTATCCAGAAGATGAAAGAGATCTCTTTTTTTGAGATTGCCTTTAAATAGAGGTAGTCCCAGAAAAAAAGATTAGGAATCAAAGCAAGGAAAGTAGCATTGATGGAACGGGGGACCGTACCTTCAGCGAAGAAATAAGTGACCAGCTGGAACAACAGGTTGTCCTTTATGAAATCCCCAAAATATTAAAAAAAAGAACCCGGAAAGCCATCAGGCTTTAAAGGATAGGGGAGGCCTTTTTTGGGGGTTAGTGCGCGCCGACATGCTAAAAACTACCTTTTTAACTTCTTCCATATTAGGAGGGCTCGTAAGCATCTTATTATCTTCCTCTGTGACCAGAGAGGGGATGGTATCAAGGATCTCATCTTCAAGCACCGAACCTTGAGAAGAAAGTCATGTCTGAAATAAATGGATAGCTTCCTGCCATACAGAGACAAGTTCTGAATTTGGTTCAAGGTGCTTATTCTCTGTCTTTCTTTGGCAGTAAGATGAAAGAATATAGTATTCCGAAAACCCTCTTGGAGCCATTGCACTCCGGATTTTTGCTTCCAGAATCTTTCTTCGGAAAGCAGAAGTTTTTCAAGGTTATTCTTGGCCGAATCTAACTCCATTTTCTTATCAGCAGACCAACTCTGTTCAAGAGCAAATTGGCCTTCTTCGTCTTCCTCACATACGTCTTTTATTCCGTGGTTTGCTGACCAAGCTGCTCACTACTTTGAGACTCCCCCTCTTTCGAATCCATATAATTTTCCACTTTAGACATGGGAATATTTTAACTGACGACAGGAAGAACACTACTCTCCTCCAGACCTCCATACTCCCCCTGAGGAAAGTAGGGATCCGAAAGAGTACTACAATTTTCAGAGAAAATAAATAAGAAAGATTTTCAAAGAAAGTGATGACATCCATGGACACAAATCTTTTATTTGTTTTGGGGTGATAACACTTGTAGCCCTTCTGAGAGCTAGAATACCCAACAAAGACACATTTGAAAGACTTATAATCAAGTTTGTTTCTGAGAGGACTCAAGTCATGAACAAAGCAAACACAACCAAAAACACGAAGAGAAATAGGAAAGACAGGGGTGAGTCAGGTTTCAACACTTGAATAGGAGATTTACCACTTAGAACGGGCATACGATTAATCAAATAACATGCAGTTAAGACAGCTTCTTACCAGTATTAGGTACCTTCATCTCGGTGAGAAGAGCACGGGTAACCTCAAAAGATGCCGATTTTTTCGCTCAGCTACTCCATTCTTGGGGGTATACGGGCAGGTAGTTTGAGAGTCAATCCCTTGTTTCTGCAGATAAGCTTGAAAGTTCTTGGAGAACTATTCTCCCCCATTGTCTGATCTCAAAATATTAACATACCACACTGAGTTTTTTATCATCTTATGAAATAACCGGAAAAGAAAAGGAACTTCATTCTTATATTTCATAAGATAGATTCAAGTCACTCTAGAATAGTCATCAATGAAGGAGACAAAAGATTTATAAGGAAAGGAATCGAAATTGACCGATAGCCAATGCTAAGAAGCAATGGAAGAGATATTTACAAAAAGGTGAATATGGGAAGACTTTCCCGTATTCCAGATGCGAGAGTTGCGACAGAACAGAACAAATGAGCGATTGCAACAGA